ATTCGTATCAAACAAATAATACAATATTGCAGAGTTGAAGGGAAATATCCAAACAAATATCTTATTCTTTTCAATAATCCATATTTGTAGCAATGAAATACTGTTGCTTGTTCCTTCCCAAAATTGAATATAATTGATTACAAATATCTATACTATATAGAATATGCCTTTTCTATAATAAAGGTCTATAAAGGACCAGAAATACCTTGCTTACGAATCATTGGGAAGTGCATTAACATAAATACAGCAGTAAGAAGGGGTAACACAAATGTGTGTAAACTATAAAAACGAGTCAAAGTTGATTGACCCACACTAGCACTTCCGCGTAATAACTCGACTAAGGGTGATCCTATTACAGGAATCGCGTCAGGTACACCTGTCACAATTTTGACTGCCCAATAACCGATTTGGTCCCAAGGTAAAGAATAACCGGTTACACCAAAAGATGCGGTCAATACACCCAGAACCACACCCGTAACCCAAGTTAATTCGCGAGGTTTTTTAAACCCACCGGTGAGATACACACGAAATACGTGCAGGATCATCATTAGAACCATCATACTTGCCGACCATCGATGAACTGATCGAATTAACCAACCAAAGTTGGCTTCAGTCATTATGTATTGAACTGAGGCAAAGGCCTCGGTAACGGTCGGACGATAGTAGAAAGTCATGGCAAACCCTGTGGCTACTTGTACTAAAAAACAAGTAAGTGTAATCCCTCCTAGACAATAAAATATGTTGACATGAGGAGGAACATATTTACTAGTTATATCATCTGCAATCGCCTGAATCTCGAGACGCTCTTCGAACCAATCATATACTTTATTGAGATAGGTAAACCAAGAGAACTCCCCCTCTGAGAACTGTATATGAGAATTTCATCTCGTACAGCTCAAGCATAAACACCCAAATACGAGTTGCAACGAATATTTAATAGAAAGTTTTCCTTTTCTTTTCTTATTATTATTCTGAGTCTCCAGATTAACTCTTCTCTGAAGATATGAAGGGAAACCCGCAAGCTATTCTTTGTGATGATAATGCTAAAAAATCAAGTTAGCTCATTCGTCTTTATGTTAATAGTTACAGGCCTCTTGAATCTTCTTTTCCCTATTTTTCTTTATTTGTTTGAGTTATTTTCTTTTTTTTGTTTGCACTTTTTATTATTGATAGAAATTCTCTTGTTGAGACCCTATGAATCGTTCAAAACCTCAGATTCATACTAGAACCACGATGATTGAATAAAGCCCCCAAGCTAAGCCCAAAAGTTCTCTGAGTAAGAACCATTTGATCATCACTTATTCAATTAAATAGATAAAAGGACTAAAAATTCGGAGAAACGAGACCGCGGGGCAAAAAAATCTTTGAATTTATTTTTGAATCCAGTCGCGAGGTCTGAATAGTAGGTATGAATCATAGTTCAAATATTTCTTGATCTATTATATTACGTATTATGTGCTCCAGATACAAAAATAAATATCCGACAAAGCAGAACCCATCTCTCTCAAGATGACAGATCTATTCTCTGTACTATCGATAGGATCAATTATAACAAGTCACACACTCATATTCCGGAAATACAGAAACAAAGGAATTCCACGATCGAACTTCCAGAATGGCCCAGAAATCAGAATCTTAAGTGATTCATTTTGGATTGAAAATCCAATGACTTGGTGGTTTTCTTTTTATAGACCTAATTCATCGAAATTCCATCCAGTAAAACCGATGAATTATAAATCTCGAGAATAATGGATAAGAATACTGCAAATAGTGCCATTGCAACCCCCATCAAAGGGGTAGTCCCCCAACCAGGAGCGACTTTTCCATATTCCGAATTTAACGGTTTCAATAAATTCCCTACAGTAGTTCCTCTTGGACGAGATTTAGAACTACCCTCAACGGTTTGTGTAGCCATAAATCCTATTGCATTAGTTGAGATCGGTTGACTTTGTATACCATTCTGTTGTAAATAAACGATCTTATCATAGATCCATTGTGGTCTTGAAATTTTATAATAATGGAAACAGCAACCCTAGTCGCCATCTTTATATCTGGTTTACTTGTTAGTTTTACCGGGTACGCCTTATATACCGCTTTTGGGCAACCCTCTCAACAACTAAGAGATCCATTCGAGGAACACGGAGACTAGTTGAAGTAAAGTAATGAGCCTACCAATATGGTAGGCTCATTACTTTACTTCAATTTAGATAATGTAAGATAATGAAAATCATTTTTTAGTCGGAACCTTAGGCGGCTCTCGAAAAAATATAGCGAAAAAAATAATTCCTAGAGTCGAGACTAAGAGGAATGTATAAACCAATGCTTCCATAAATTCGATCGTGGTTTACAATTATAGCTTCCACACCTGTTCATTTGGGAACATCTCCCCAATTAAGTTAAGAAAGGACAAGAATCAAAAAAAGGTCGGCGATTCAAATCAAGATTTCTTTGGTACTCTAAGGTCAAAGTTAAATCACAAAAGAGGCGAAAGATACAAGAGCAATGGTGTATCAGACTGCTTGTCTCTTTGTAGTTGGATCTCCAAGTTTTTGGAATGCTCCAAATTCCACTTGAGAATCCAAATCTGGGTCAATACCAGCAAAAACATCTCTGAATAAGGTTCTAGCACCATGCCAAATATGTCCGAAAAAGAAGAGTAAAGCGAACGAAGCGTGTCCAAAAGTGAACCAACCCCTCGGGCTGCTACGAAAAACACCATCAGATTTCAAAGTAGCACGATCTAATTCAAAAATTTCACCCAATTGAGCACGTCTAGCATACTTTTTCACAGTAGCGGGGTCGCTATAACTGACTCCATCGAGTTCGCCACCATAGAACTCAACAGTTACTCCTACCTGTTCGACACTATACTTAGATTCTGCCCTTCTAAAAGGAACATCGGCTCTTACAATTCCATCTCCATCTACCAAAACTACTGGAAATGTTTCAAAAAAAGTAGGCATACGACGTACAAACAGCTCGCGCCCCTCTTTATCTCTAAAGATGGGATGTCCTAACCATCCAACAGCGATTCCATCCCCGTTGTCCATCGAGCCCGCTCTAAATAATCCCCCTTTTGCTGGGTTATTTCCAATGTAATCATAAAAAGCTAATTTTTCGGGAATTTTAGACCAAACTTCTGATAAACTCTGATTTTCGGCTAGTCCGGCACCAACCCTTCGATATATTTCTTGTTGGAAATATCCTTGATCCCATTGATAACGAGTGGGACCAAATAATTCGATCGGAGTAGTTGCAGAGCCGTACCACATAGTTCCAGCAACAACAAAAGCTGCAAAAAAGACAGCAGCAATACTACTGGAAAGTACAGTTTCAATATTACCCATCCGTAATCCTTTGTAAAGACGTTGGGGCGGGCGGACACTAAGATGGAATAGGCCTGCTAATATGCCCAACGTACCCGCTGCAATATGATGGGAGGCTATTCCTCCCGGAACAAAAGGATCAAAACCCTCCACCCCCCACGCAGGATTTACAGATTGTACTTTTCCGGTTAGTCCATAAGGATCGGACACCCATATTCCAGGACCATACAAGCCTGTTACATGAAATGCACCAAATCCAAAGCAAGCTAATCCTGAGAGAAATAAATGAATTCCAAAGATCTTGGGCAAATCTAAAGAGGGTTTCCCTGTACGTTCATCAGAGAATATTTCGAGATCCCAATATACCCAATGCCAGATAGCTGCCAAGAAGCACAAACCAGAAAACACAATATGTGCCCCGGCCACACCTTCGTAACTCCAAATACCCGGATTCGTTATAGTCCCTCCTGTAATACTCCAACCACCCCATGAGTTGGTTATTCCTAACCGAGTCATGAAGGGTATAACGAACATACCTTGTCTCCACATTGGATCAAGAACGGGGTCAGAGGGATCAAAAACGGCTAATTCGTAGAGAGCCATTGAACCGGCCCAACCAGAAACGAGAGCTGTATGCATTATATGCACAGCAAGCAACCGACCGGGATCATTCAATACGACGGTATGAACACGATACCAAGGCAAACCCATGGAAATACCTCTTTATCAAAGAAAAATATACACTATGTAACTTTATCGCATTGGAAAAGACTATGCTATGGACCTCTCCCTTTCAATGGATTATTTCGGAGCAAGGGTTCGTTTTTTTTAATTCCATTTCATTGGTAATAATGGAACAATTCCGTTCGTAGGAACAAAGATAAGCAGATCTATTCTATACCCGATAAGTACCAATACGCAATGGGGGGATTGGTCCCATTTTCTATGAGCGAATGCGTAGATACTTGGTCATCATTCGAACAGCTCGACCCATTCGTAAAATTTCCCTTTATTCCTTTCGTCTTACTCTAGAAACTTTCTAATCTAAGGATAAAATACGACATTACGTTTCCACATCAAAGTAAAATATAGTACTTAACTCCCCTTTCTTTCAGTTGATGCCTATTGGTGTTCCAAAAGTACCTTTTCGGAGTCCCGGAGAGGAAGATGCAGTTTGGGTTGACGTATAGTGCGACTTGTCAGACATATTGGGTCATATGGAATTTTCCCGTTCTCTCCCCCGATCGAGATACCCTCTGTTTCGCCCAAAAAAATTGCTTGAACCACCAATTCAATAATTTGGAGCGTGAAGTACAATTAGATCCTTTTTGGGGGGGTCAAGATCAATATTAATATTATTCATTATCCAAATTTATGGTTGGCTTGGTTGGACCAATCCAATAAAATGAAGTATCCAGGCTCCGTTCAGAAAACACCCAGTTGGTAATCGAGATATGATTACCACTTGTATCCTAAACGATTACTTTATAACATATAGGCGATCTCAAACTAAACTGCCAATCAATAAAACAATATTGATTACTATGACTCCATCGAATATTTGTCGTAAGAAAGGCACGAAATGCGTTGAAAAAAAAAGTCGTACCAAAAGAGCGGTATTGGGATCATTTGTCCTATATGTACAAATTGAAGTCGGGCGGATCTTTACCCGGAGTAGAACATAAACCTAAAATAATTGAGGAGGCCCATTCAGGAACAAGAAAATTACATCGTAATTTGGATTAGATTTCGATGAAACAATACATCAATGAGAGGTTAATTCAATAAGTTTAGTGGATTCTTTTCTTTTTTACGGAGAGGCGAGCAAAAAAAGAAAAAAACTTTCTCAAAAAAAATAGACGAAAAAGCCCCCTTATTACATTAGGAGGTAGAAAAGTCCTACTATAAAAAAGGAAGGTGGGCTGGAATCAACACATTGATTCTTTTTTCACAATTTTTTTGAACCGTATGCATCAAAAGGTGCGTGTACGGTTCATAAGGGATAAATTTTTGTCCTAATCAACCGACTTCATCGAGAAAGATTACTTTTTTTAGGCCAAGGGGTTGATAGCGAGATCTCAAACCAACTTATCGGTCTGATGGTATATCTCAGTATAGAGGATGAAACCCGGGATCTTTTTTTGTTTATAAACTCGCCCGGCGGGTGGGTAATACCCGGAGTAGCAATTTATGATACTATGCAATTTGTGCCACCAGATGTACATACAATATGCATGGGATTAGCCGCTTCAATGGGATCTTTCATCCTGGTCGGAGGAGAAATTACCAAACGTATAGCATTCCCTCACGCTTGGCGCCAATGCGTTTTTTTGAGAGAAAAAAGAAGACTATGCCTTCGCGATATGTAATATTAAATGAATGAATAAAATAATAATATTCAGTAATAATAGCATGGCACTTCGAGTTCGATATGAACAAACTCTTTTTGTTTTTTCATAACATGAAATTATGTATCGGGCGAGTAATATGAGACTGACTAAAGGGTATTCTGATTTTATCTTATCTATCCGGGGGTCATTTCAGCGTCACAAACTTTTTTGTTTTCACACCATGAGTATCTTTCGAATATTTATGTTATGAAAGAGTACTAAAATGAAAAAAAAAAGATCTTTTTTTTTACTTACTTTGATTTGATCGGATTAAAAAGAAACTTTGGGATTGCTGAATCACATACGAGATAAATGATAAATATAGAAAGCAACGGAACCATCATAGTATTTTTTAACTCCCCCGAAAAGAAGGGTGGTAAATGGGTCACTTAATGATTTGGAATGTATCCAATTTCTTTTTTTGCTCGACGGAAAGGAAAAGTAAAGTCCACTGTGGAGCCGTATGCAATGCACAAAAATGCCTGTACGGTTGTTCAATTATATATAAGAATTTTATTCTTGGTATTCTTTATCTCTTTTCTTTGTCCGATCGTATGAGATCAAGGAACCATTAATTATGTTATATCATCAGGGTAATGATCCACCAACCTGCTAGTTCTTTTTATGAGGCACAAACAGGAGAATTTGTCCTAGAAGCGGAAGAACTTCTGAAACTCCGCGAAACCCTCACAAGGGTTTATGTACAAAGAACGGGCAACCCATTGTGGGTTGTATCCGAAGATATGGAAAGGGATGTTTTTATGTCAGCAACAGAAGCCCAAGCTCATGGAATTGTTGATCTTGTAGCGGTTGAAAACACCGGGGATTTCACGTAAATACGTGATTCCTTTTTGAACCATAACTTGGATTCAGATGAACCTAAATTTAAAATTTTATTTTCTTACCGGGGTAAATATAGGGTAAGGTAAAAAGTATAAAAATAATTCAGAATCAGAATAATCTGGTTAGGATTGTCTGGTTAGGATTGATCTAAACCAGCCCATTTTATATATGATTTAGCATGCCAACTATTAAACAACTTATTAGAAACACAAGACAGCCAATAAAAAATGTAACAAAATCCCCCGCTCTTCGGGGATGTCCTCAGCGTCGAGGAACATGTACTAGGGTGTATGTGCGACTCGTTCAGATCATGAGCTGGAACTAAATTAAAGAACAAATTTTCCAGTATCCATGACCAGCACGAATGAATATTCTGGAAGAATTCCATAAATATCTAAAACCTTCGTTGTGCCATTATGTATTAAATTTATGGTTTCTATTGGTGCAAATCCAATCACCTCCATTGGAGATGAGAAGCAATTCCCCATTGGTAGCAAATGGTTATTCATTAAGCGGGGGAAACCGTATTTAAGAAGCAAAAGAATTAGGCTCCCACTCTTGCAATAACGGACTAACAGGGTCAGTTACCTAGCCAACCTTTGTAATTAAATACCGTTACTGTATGGGTAGATCTCATTGTGAAAAGACCTATTACTAGATAATTCATGGGTAGAGTCAAAGAATGTGAACTGTACAAGTTACTAATAACATTTAACATTGATTACTGAGGGAAGGGGCTCCGGTGTATAGAGAGGACCTCACCGTTTAAGAAGCAACCATAGAAACGACGGAACCCACTATTTATCTATTTACCTTTATTTTTTATTGATACTGTATACTATATTCAATTCAACTTAATTCACAATTGACTATATTTAATATAATATTTAATTTATTTTTATTTGTTGCTATTTAGTATCAATAAAATAAAATGGATTTTTTTATTTCGAGGTTAAATACCTGGAAAAAATCGTGGTCGGGAAGGTCATAGTAGCAAAAGCCATTGGAATTTTTTTTATACATTGGAAGAATCCGTTTTGTTATTAATAGACCAGGAAAGGGGAAAAGAATGACTGAAAGAAAAAATCAATTAGTTATTCATCAAAGTTTCATTTGATTCAATGACCAGAATTAGACGAGGGTATGTAGCTCGGAGACGTAGAACAAAAATTCGTTTATTTGCATCAACCTTTCGAGGGACTCATTCAAGACTTACTCGAAGTACTATTCAACAGAAAATGAGAGCCTTGGTTTCTGCTCATCGGGATAGGGGCAGGCAAAAGAGAAATTTTCGCCGTTTGTGGATCACTCGGATAAATGCAGCAATTCGTAAGACAGGGGTATCCTATAGTTATAGTAAATCAATACATGATCTGTACAAGAGGCAATCGCTTCTTAATCGTAAAATACTTGCACAAATAGCAATATCAAATACGAATTGTCTTTACATGATTTCCAACAAGATTCTTAAGAAAGGATATTATTAGAAGGAATACACCATACTGATTTAAATGGAGCCCCGGAGAATGAGCTCCGGGAAGATAGGGTAGAAATTTATATAATAAATGTAATTAATTCAAATTAATATAGTTTTTTAAAGAATGAACACTAAAAAAAAAAAAAGAAGAAACGTTTATTTTTCTTACTCATTTTTTTCTTACGACGCGACAATCGAATTTTCATTTTCTAATTTTAAAAATTCCTCAATTGCAATTGAATCAAAATTCTAATCTGAAACCCAACTCAGATTGATTGATTTTTTATTCTATTTATTTCTAGTTCGAGGACCCGTGGTTCTAGGAGTTGACTCAGTTCTCTCAAATTGTTTCTCATTATTAAGAAAAGGTAACAAAGATAAAATACGAGCTTGTTTTATAGCAACAGTAATTAATCGTTGTTGTTTCAAAGTCAATCTATTCACTCGTCTAGATAATATTTTTCCTTGTTCACTAATAAATCGACTAATTAAACTCATGTTTCTATAATCAATTCGATCCCCCGACCCAATTGGGGGCAAACGCCTACGAAAAGATCGCTTGGATTTAAGAAAAAGTCGCTTGGATTTATCCATGGTTTATTCCTTATCTTTAAAATCCTATTTCTAATATTCTAATTGAATTTGGGATCCGACCCAAATAGGATTCGGTTTTTTTGTTTATTTATTATGTATGTAATTATTAAATTATCGAATTGATTCCTGTTCCTTGTAGGGATTACACACGCGTTCAATTTTATCTATTTCTTTATCTCCCCATGAATCGTATGCTTGTAACAATAGGGACAAAATTTTCTCAATTCCAATCGACTAGGCGTATTGTGCCGATTCTTTTGAGTAATATATCTGGAAATGCCCCGCGATTTCTTATTAATATCGTTTCGAACACAACTGTTACATTCCAAAATAACTCTTGTTCTTACATCTTTACCCTTAGCCATGAACCTCCCTTTTTATTTTGGATTCACTCAACTCTTCCATTTTGATCCGAAACGAAGAAGAAAAAAAGAAGTTGCTGACTCGAAATTCAATTCTTAAATCTTCCATTTTCATTGCGGTCAATATCAATAGAGAAATAATAATAAGTAATACAAGAATTTCTAAATATCAATTAAATTAGTTTAGGTCTAAATACCTGCATTTCATTTACATATCTTGTATGCTGCCACTGTCCCCTATCTCTATTAATTTAATTCCGACGAAACCCGGGTTTCGTTGCCGATGAATCTTCTTTGATTCTTTCTCGCTTTTTTATCCGAAGACAGAAAGAAAAAAAGGGCTTAGTCACAGAAAATTTCTTGTTTCTCGAATCTTATTCATACCTAGCTAGAATGAAAAAAATGGGAATGTCAACGCATCTGGGAATAAACGATTGATCTCAATCAATAGACCTGCTAAAGACCCAAACCATAGAGTGCTTAACACAGGTGCCACGGAGAGATATGTTTTTAGATCTCGCATTGAAAATACTCCTTTTTTTGTAATAGTAATACATATATAATCAGATACATGTGTCATTAAGGATCGCTTGTATTTGTCCGCAGAATCCCTAACTAAAATGGATATATCGAACGACCCGGTAGATTTCAATTTTGTACAGAAAGGACGCCCACTTACTTTCTGAACATTACCGATATAATATTAATATATATCTATTTATTGTTAATTAATTTAATTGGATTTCTTTTATTATATGTGTTATATGAGAATATGTTATATGAGACGAAAAAGAAGAAATGGCAAGAGGTTTATTAATCGAGAAAATGACGATGTGGAAAACAAGACGGGGATTCTCTACAATGACACTGTAGGTCAATTGAAAGGGATGTAGCGCAGCTTGGTAGCGCGTTTGTTTTGGGTACAAAATGTCACAGGTTCAAATCCTGTCATCCCTATCTATTACTTCTCCCGTGTGCAGCAACGAAGGATAAATTGAGATTAATGAA